AGAAGGTATAACATGCGGCGCTTCCGTCGAAAGGGGCTCTTTGACCTGTAGAAAGATGATATGGGGGTAAAGGAATTCTATCTATTTGAAAAAATCTCAGGATCGCCCCAGATGGCTGAACTGTAAAATCGGTACATCTATATATATATCGATGGGATCATACGAAGGGTATGTTTTTATTTTAGATCTAACCAACTTGATAAATTACTCTTAAAGGTTTACATCAAACTAAGTACTAGTTGATGAGAGTTACTTCGGAAACAAAAAGAGTAAAGTCTAGGGTATTCTCTCAATTCCAATAAAACGAAACCAGATCAAGTATGAGTTGTCGATCAGAACATATATGGATACAACCTATAACGGGGTCGCGAAAAACAAGTAATTTATGCTGGGCCATTATCCTTTTTTTAGGTTCATTAGGATTCTTATTGGTTGGAACTTCCAGTTATCTTGGGAGAAACTTGATATCTTTATTTCCGTCTCAGCAAATCTTTTTTTTTCCACAAGGGATTGTGATGTCTTTCTATGGGATCGCGGGTCTCTTTATTAGCTCCTATTTGTGGTGCACAATTTCGTGGAATGTAGGGGGTGGTTATGATCGATTCGATAGAAAAGAAGGAATGGTGTGTATTTTTCGTTGGGGATTCCCTGGAAAAAATCGTCGCATCTTCCTCCGATTCCTTATAAAGGATATTCAGTCCGTCAGAATAGAAGTTAAAGAGGGTATTTATGCTCGCCGTGTCCTTTATATGGATATCAGAGGCCAGGGGGCCATTCCCTTGACTCGTACGGATGAGAATGTTACTCCACGGGAAATCGAACAAAAAGCTGCCGAATTGGCCTATTTCTTGCGTGTACCGATTGAAGTATTTTGAGAAATGAGCTGAGAGAATGAATGCTTTCTCAGCAGGAAGGAAAAACTAACGAATCTCCCTTTTCTATACCATAACTTAACTGAAGTTTCTTCATAACGCTCATTCTAGTCAAAGAAGACGTATACGCAACGTAACAACCACAAAACAAAACTATTTTTGTAGTCTTTTATGTGTATGGAAATCTACACAACTTAATTCAATAACAAAAAAAAAAAGTAACAAATCGAAAAAATGGATTCATCCTTTCTATTTTATATCAAAGCATTTCGAAAAACATAATTTTTTTATTCCGGACTCTCAGTAGTCAGTGAAATTTTTTAAAAATATAAGATATTTGATATTGATATAATGATAGAAAAGAATATTCATTACTTAAATACTATATCTGGAAACAATATAATATGTTTTTGTTAATTCTTTGAATTCGAAGTGTATTCTTAATCTATTTCTGTATTCTTTCTACATTCAAAGACTAACTCCGAAATCACAAATAAAAAACAGCGAATAGATTAATAAGTTCGATACTTTGTAATAGAACTCATACATGAGAGAAATATTGGATGGCGTAGAGTCAACTAATGAGGTCGGTTCATTAAAAATTCATAGACACGAAATGAAAAAATGTCAAAAAAGAAAGCATTCACCCCTCTTTTATATCTTGCATCTATAGTATTTTTGCCCTGGTGGATTTCTCTCTCATTTAATAAAAGTCTGGAATCTTGGGTTACTTATTGGTGGAATACTAGGCAATCTGAAATTTTTTTGAATGATATTCAAGAAAAGAATATTCTAGAAAATTTCATAGAATTGGAGGAAATCCTTCTTTTGGAGGAAATGATCAAGGAATACTCGGAGACACATCTACAAAACCTTCGTATAGGAATCCATAAAGAAACGCTCCAATTAATCAAGATACACAATGAGGATCATATTCATACGATTTTGCACTTCTCGACAAATATAATCTGTTTCGTTATTCTAAGCGGTTATTCTATTTTGGGTAATGAAGAACTTGTTATTCTTAACTCTTGGGCTCAGGAATTCCTATATAACTTAAGTGACACAATAAAAGCTTTTTCGATTCTTTTATTAACAGATTTATGTATCGGATTCCATTCGCCCCACGGTTGGGAACTAATGATTGGCTTTGTCTACAAAGATTTTGGATTTGCTCATAATGATCAAATTATATCTGGTCTTGTCTCTACTTTTCCAGTCATTCTAGATACTCTATTTAAATTTTGGATTTTTCGTTATTTAAATCGTGTTTCTCCGTCACTTGTAGTGATTTATCATTCAATGAATGATTAAAAAAGGATCTACGGATATTAATCCAATTCAATTCTAACGTTTCTTACTTTGTAGTTGTTTTGTAGTTGTACAGAAGCAAAGCATGTAAAATCATACTTACTCTTTATATTTCTACCCATCCGAAAGATTTATTCTATATATTAAATATAAATATTATATTATTTATTCCAGTAAAATTATTCCAGTAAATAGCAGAATTGCGGATAGGTAACTAGGTTAGCGACCTACCAAATTTATTGTAGACATTTTTGGGCTCAATGGTTGGACCATGCAAACTAGAAAGACTTTTTCTTGGATAAAGGAACAAATAAATC